GAACAACTGCTTCAAATACAGTATCAGGAAGTACCGCTTGTGGAACCTCAATATCCACGGGCTTATTAGCTAAATGGCAATTGGCACATACAATACGCCCAGTTGCTTCTCGTGGATTTTCATAACCCTGCTGCGCAAAAATGGGATATGCTATTGAAATGGATGTCCGAGTTATGATATATATCATGAGCGATACGGAAATAGATCGAGTAATCTGTTCCTTTATCCAAGAAAAAGTATTGCTAGTTTGCATGGTCTAATCATTGATCCGAAAATTTCTACAATAAATTGGGTAGGTCACTAGTATAGTTCCCTATCCACTATTCTGCTATTTACTGGAATCATTTTACTGGAATACTATAGGATGAAAACCCCCCGGCTAGAAAGTTTTTAATGCTTATGTAGAACTACAAAGTAAGAAACATTCTAATTGGATTAAATTGGATCATTTATCAATCATTCATTGAATGATAAATAACTACAAGTGACGGAGATACACGATTTAAATAACGGAAAATCAAATATTTAAAAATAGTATCGAGAATAACTGGAAAGGTGGAAACAAGACCAGATATAATTTGATCGTTATGAACAAATCCAAAATCTTTGTAGACAGAACCAATCATTAGTTCCCAACCATGGGGTGAATGAAATCCGATACATAAATCGGTTAATAAAAGAATAAAAAAAGCTTTTACTGTATCACTTAAGTTATATAGGAATTCCTGAGCCCAAGAGTTAAGAATAAGAAGTTCTTCATTACCTAAAATAGAATAACCACTTAGAATACCAAAACAGATTATATTTGTCGAGAAATGCAAAATCGTATGGATGCGATCCTCATTGTCTATCTTGATTAATTGGATGGTATCTTTGTGGATTCCTATAGGAAGCTTTTGTAGATGTGTCTCCGAGTATTCCTTGATTATTTCGTCCAAGAAGAGGGTTTCCTCCAATTCTATGAACTTTTCTAGAATACTTTTTTCTTGAATATCATTCAAAAAAATTTCAGATTGACCAGTATTCGACCAATTAGTAACCCAAGATTCCATGCTTTTAGTAAATGAGAGAGAAATCCACCAGGGCAAAAATACTATAGATGCAAGATACAAAAGAGGAGTGAATGCTTTCTTTTTTGCCATTTTTCACCTGTGAATTTTGAATTACCCCACTTCATTTGTCGATTCTATGCTATGCGATCAAATATTTTTTCTTTCAAAATCGTTTGATATATGAGATGAATTCAATCTAGTAGTTCAATTTCTTACTTGTTTGAATTGAATTACATGGATTTGGATACGCATAAAAAATCACAAAAAAGAGTTTTGTTTTATGGTTGTTCCATATACGTCGGCTGTGGCTTGACTGAACGTTCTGACGAAACTTCAGTTAAGTTATAGACAAAAGAGGATTCTTGCATTTTTCCCCCCTGTTGGTTGAGAAAGCACTCGTTCGCCCAGTTTTATCAAAAGACTTCAATTGGTACGCGCAAGAAATAGGCCAATTCCGCGGCTTTTTTTTCAATTTCTCGTGGAGTCAAATTCTCATCAGTACGGGTCAAGGGAACAGCTCCCCGGCCTCTGATGTCCATATAAAGGACACGACGAGCATAAATACCTTCTTTAACTTCTATTCTAACGGATTTAATATCTTTTATGCGGAATCGGAGGAATATGCGACGATTTTTTCCAGGAAATCCCCAACGAAAAATACACACTATTCCTTCCTTTCTATCGAATCGATCATAACCACTACCTACATTCCATGAAATTGTGCACCACAAATAGGAACTAATAAAGAGACCCGCGATCCCGTAGAAAGACATCACGATCCCTTGTGGAAAAAAAAGGATTTGCTGAGACGGAACAAAAGATATTAAATTTTGACCAAGATAACTGGAAGTTCCAACCAATAAGAATCCTAATGAACCTAACAAAACGATAAGGGCCCAGCAAAAATTACTTAATTTTCGAGACCCCGTTATAAGTTCTATCCATATATGTTCTGATCGCCAACTCATACTTGATCCGATTGCATTTTATTGGAATTGAGAGAATACCCCAAATGATTTTGGCTTTACTTTTTTTTGTTTCCGAAGGAACTCTCATCAACTAGCACTAGTTTGATGTGAACTAGCACTAGTTTGATGTGAACCTTTAGGAGTAATTCATCAAATTGGTTAGATCTAAAATAATAACATACCCTTCATATGATCCCAATATACATATTGATATACATAGAGATCCACCAACTTTACATTTTAGGCATCCAGCGATTCCGATCTATTTGAAACTAGCTAGAATTAATTTACCCACAGATCGTTTTCTGTAGGCATAAGAGCTTTTTCCTTTATGTTCGACGGAAATCCCATGTTATACCATATTTCCCAAAATAAATATCTGTGTTATGCTACAAGTCTAACTTTCAAAAAAAAAAGGATGAGATTGGATTGGGTCCCCTCAGATCTAAACAATCTTGTTTTTTTGAACATGAAGAAATAAAGAAGCCATTGCAAGTGCCGGAAATACTAGGCCTACTAAAGGCACAAAAATAGAGGGAAAATCGAAAGTTATCATAAAATGGGTACCTCGGTTTACTGTTTGTACCTGTTATTTTTTTTTAATATCATATTTTATATTTCTACTAATTATAATTAAGAATTGGAATTATTATGAATTAATTCAATTTGAAAATACTTAGTAGAGATATTAAGTATCTATATATCTAAGTGAGTATATAGAATAAGTCCAAGGAATGTAGAACTAAATAAATGGACTTATTCATCTTTCTACATGAAAGATACATAGGATAATCAACTTTCTTATTTTTCTTCATTTCTTTGTGTTTTGTTCTTGTCTTCTAATTTAATAAAGAAAGAGTTTCTTACGAATCATCGAAAGATTCGTTCTAATGCGACACAACCGGGATTTTTAGTGAAAATAGGATTTTCGGGAGATGGAGAAAGATACAAAACTATACATCTATCTTTATCTATATTGATTGAATTTTCCTAATTTCACCAAAGGAAGAACTCGCGCTTTTATCTTGTTGATTGATTGATAGAGACTTCTTAATTAGGAATCGGGAATCTAGGTAAAAAAAAATAGTTATCCTCAACTTTTGAGTGTTTCTACAATTAGATTTTAGATCACCTAAGAAAAATCCATTCTTATTTACTTTGATTCCGATAAAAGCTAACTACTTGTTTGCTACAAAGAAAGAAATGGAACTTAGTGCGCTCTACTTGATTGAATTGGAATTCAAAGGAAAGAAGGCGTGGAACTTAAATAACTCAATCAGAACGCTTTTTAAAGGATTACGTGGTACGATTAGGTCGAATAAGCCCTTCTGGAATAAATATTCAGCCGCTTGTGAACCTTCGGGTACTGTTTTATTCAATGTTTGTTCAATTACTCTTTTACCCGCAAATGCAATGTAGGAATTGGGTTCGGCAATAATGATATCTCCCAACATACCAAAACTAGCCGTTACCCCGCCAGTAGTAGGAGATGTAAGGATTGATACATAAAATAACTTTTTATTTGATTGATAATCATATAAGGCAGACGATATTTTAGCCATTTGCATCAAGCTCAAACTTCCTTCTTGCATGCGCGCCCCTCCCGAAGCGCACACTATAATAAGGGGTAGGAGTTGATTGGTAGCGTACTCAATCAAACGGGTTAGTTTCTCCCCGACTACGGATCCCATACTACCCCCCATAAACTGAAAATCCATAACCCCGACTGCTACGGGAATACCATTTAGTTGACCTACGCCTGTTTGAACAGCCTCAGTTAATCCTGTCTTTCTTTGATAAGAATCAATACGATCTTTATAAGGCTCCTCCTCCGAATGAAATTCAATGGGATCCAGAGAGACCATGTCTTCATCCATAGGATCCCAAGTACCGGGATCGATCGAAAGTTCGATTCTTTCTGAACTACTCATTTTCAAATGATATCCACATTGTTCACAAATATTCAATTTTGATTTCAAAAATTTCTTATAATTTAATCCATAACAATTTTCGCATTGAACCCACAAATGCTTGTATTTTTGAGTTGCATCGAGATCATTAGACCTTTCTCTTAGAGTTAAATCACTACTCTTCGTGAGGGTTTGTATACTGGACCCCCCGATTTCACTACCCGTTCTACGTTTATCAAAAACGCACCTACAAATGTAACTGTCACTACTATTACTTACAATGGACGTATCAATACAAATTTGAGACTGAAGATAACTATCAATGCAACTAGTAATGTTATTATTCCAACTAGAGTGAGTATCATACATGTAACGATTGTGTAAGGAATCTTCACTCGTAGATCCATTATTCATATAACTAGAATTGCCATAACTAGAAAAAGAACTTTCTAGTTCACTCAGAAAAGAATGATCCTTGTCAATCTCAAAAATCTGATTTTGAATATCAAAATAGATAGAATAACTGTCTCCATTACTATCCGTAACTAAAAAAGTATCATCAGAAATGAAATTCCGAATGTCTTTCACGCCAAATAAACGATCAACATTACTGTAACTAGAATTGTCAGGACCCCTCCAACTATGAATGTTTTTAGCCCTGCCTTTTCTATTCGGATCTTCACTTTCACTAGTATTTGAAATAGGACCAAGATTGTCCGTTGATTTCTTTAGCCCATACCTGCGTTCTAACTCCTTCTTAAACACCATCGAATTAAACCACCATCTTTCCATAGAGTTTTCTTGCCCCTATTTGCATAAAAATAGAATAGATGAATAGTCATTAGATCCACAATTCTTTATTTGTATTTGAATATCTTATTTCCTATCAGACTAAACATAGAAATTCAATCACTTCTAACACTTCTAATTAAGAAGTGTGAAAAAGGATTCTCTTTTTGTGGGAATCCGGGGGTAAGACTTCACTATATATGAATAGGATGGAATCCCTTTTCATTCTAAAATGATAAAAGGTGGTTTTTCCTATATCTTGAAAAAAAAAAGAAATTTTT